AAAAAAATACGAAAACATCTTCTGGCGTCGAGGGAATTGCGCGTATAGAGATTCAAAAAAGAATCGACCTGATCCAAATAATAATCTATATGGGATTTCCAAAAATATTAATTGAAAGTCGACCCCGAGGAATCGAAGAATTACAGATGAATTTACAAAAAGAATTTCATTCTGTAAATAGAAAACTTAACATTGCTATCGCACGAATTGAAAAGCCTTATGGAAACCCTAATATTCTTGCAGAATTTATAGCCGGCCAATTAAAAAATAGAGTTTCTTTTCGCAAAGCAATGAAAAAGGCTATAGAATTAACTGAACAAGCAGATACAAAAGGAATTCAAGTGCAAATTGCAGGACGTATCGACGGAAAAGAAATTGCGCGTGTTGAATGGATCAGAGAAGGTAGGGTTCCACTACAAACCATTCGAGCTAAAATTGATTATTGTTCCTATACAGTTCGAACAATCTATGGGGTATTAGGCATCAAAATTTGGATATTTATCGAGGGGGAATAATAAACCTTATTTCCCTTTTTATTCTATCCAGCAATGGAACAAAAGAAATTCGTTTTTTCTTTTCTGTTCAATAAAAAAAAATGAACAATTATAAATTATAATTCTATAGGGTTTAATAAAAATTAAATTAATCTTTTGATAAAATTGCTATGCTTAGTGTGTGACTCGTTGGTTTTTTGAGGGTTAGTATAAAAACCAGCCCCATAGTATAAACAAATAACTATAGAAGTAATAACCAACTCATCACTTCGTATTATCTGGATCCAAAGAACCAGTCAAGATATGATATATTGTTCATATTGTTGTAGCAACTGAAATCTTTTTTATTATTTATTAAAAAATCTGCTTCTAAATTGTTAATAATAAAAAAAAGAAAGGGTATGGATAAATGGAAGGATGAGAGGAAGAAAGAAAATATTGATGATATATAATTCCAATATGTAAGGTCTATGAGTCATCTCATAAAAAATCTGTGTAATAAAGCATCAATACGGATTCATCATTAAATGGATCTGCTCATCGAACAAAAAATAAAGAGCTTCGAGCCAATAAAGACTAAGAATATTGACTCAAGAACTAATAGCTCCATTGTAGAATTCAGACCTAACCATTAAATAAGAAGCGATGGGAACGACGGAACCTGTGAATTCAAAAGATTCTATGAAAATGAATTTGAATGATTCATTGATCGGGATGGCGGAACCGACCAGAGACCCATTCATCTATTCGGAAAAGTTATGAACGAATGATAGAACTGAAATAGAAATGGAAAGAGTAAATATTCGCCCGCGAAAACTTTATTTTCTTGGATTGCTAAATTTGGGTCAATCCAATACGATAAAGAGTAAAACAAAAAAAAGATTCCTTTTAACATTCTAATATCGATAAATAGAAGAAAAAATAGTTTAGTTATAGTTATTAATATATANNTATTATTATATATATCTATACAAACAAAATAGACAAATCAAGATATACAAATTAATAAGATTTGATCTAGATTAAACGAAATCCATGATTCAGTTATTAAAATTAAATATAAATACATCTATGCATAATATTATATCTGAATAGAATTCAAATTGAACTCAAAATCTTTAGTTTGAATTTATTTTATTCGCGAGGAGCTGGATGAGAAGAAACTCTCACGTCCGGTTCTGTAGTAGAGATGGAATTCAAAACAAACCATCAACTATAACCCCAAAAGAACCAGATTCCGTAAACAACATAGAGGAAGAATGAAGGGAATATCTTATCGAGGTAATACTATTTGTTTTGGTAAATACGCTCTTCAGGCACTTGAACCCGCTTGGATCACATCTAGACAAATAGAAGCAGGTCGACGAGCAATGACACGAAATGCACGTCGCGGTGGAAAAATATGGGTTCGTATATTTCCAGATAAACCGGTTACAGTAAGACCCGCAGAAACACGTATGGGTTCAGGTAAAGGCTCTCCCGAATATTGGGTAGCGGTTGTTAAACCAGGTCGAATCCTTTATGAAATGGGTGGAGTAACAGAAACTATAGCCAGAAGGGCTATTTCAATAGCAGCGTCCAAAATGCCTATACGAGCTCAATTTATCATTTTGGGATAAAAAAGAAATAGGCCTTACTTAAAAACTTAAAAATAGTGGGTGCAGGTTTCTTTTTTTGGACAAATAATATTTCTTTTTTTCTTCGACCTTTGTATTGTAAAAAACAGATAAAAAAATGATATGATTCAACCTCAAACCCATTTGAATGTAGCAGATAACAGCGGGGCTCGAGAATTGATGTGTATTCGAATCATAGGAGCTAGCAATCGTCGATATGCTCATATTGGTGACGTTATTGTTGCTGTGATCAAAGACGCAGTTCCAAACATGCCTCTAGAAAGATCAGAAGTGGTCAGAGCTGTAATTGTCCGTACTTGTAAAGAACTTAAACGTGACAACGGTATGATAATACGATATGATGACAATGCTGCAGTTGTGATTGATCAAGAAGGAAATCCAAAAGGAACTCGAGTTTTTGGTGCGATTGCCCGAGAATTGAGACAGTTCAATTTTACTAAAATAGTTTCATTAGCTCCCGAGGTATTATAAAATAAGACCACGATATGGTTATAGTAGGGTATTTAAAAGAAATAGATTAAGATTCATTTAGTAGATTTTCTCTCACGTATATACCTTTCAAAATGAATATTTATAAACAAACACGTAAAAAAAAAAAAAAAAAGAAAAACATGTTGATTATATCGAAATTTGGAGGCACCAATAATTTTAATTAATCATGAGTAGTGATACTATTGCTGACATAATAACTTCTATACGAAATGCCGATATGTATAGAAAAAGCGTGGTTCGAGTAGCATCTACTAATATCAGCCAAAGTATTGTTAAAATACTTTTACGAGAGGGTTTTCTCGAAAATGTGAGAAAACATCGAGAGAACAACAAATATTTTTTGGTTTTAACCCTACGACATAGAAGGAATAGGAAAAGGACTTATAGAAATCTTTTAAATTTAAAACGGATAAGTCGGCCGGGTCTACGAATCTATTCTAACTATCAAAGAATTCCTAGAATTTTAGGTGGGATGGGGGTTGTAATTCTTTCTACTTCTCGAGGTATAATGACAGACCGAGAGGCTCGACTAGAAAGAATAGGCGGAGAAATTTTGTGTTATATATGGTAATCTTTCTAATATCCGATATGAAACTTCTCTTTTGTGAAAAAGAAAAGAGAAGGGGTGGGTTCTCTAATAGGGTTCTTCCTCCACTAGTTGATACTTCAAGGGGGTTTTACCTGGAATGAAAGAACAAAAATGGATTCATGAAGGTTTAATTACTGAATCGCTTCCCAACGGTATGTTCCGGGTTCGTTTAGATAATGAAGATATGATTCTAGGTTATGTTTCAGGAAAGATCCGACGTAGTTTTATACGGATACTGCCAGGAGATAGAGTAAAAATTGAAGTAAGTCGTTATGATTCAACCAGAGGTCGTATAATTTATCGACTCCGCAACAAAGATTCGAAAGATTAGGTGTTTTTTAACTTCACCGTTTCTTTCGTAGGAATACGATTCGAAATCGAAAATTTCAAGAAACTTATTTTCTTCCAAAAAGTGGATTCAAAATTAAAGTAAGGAGTGGCAAATATGAAAATAAGAGCTTCTGTTCGTAAAATTTGTGAAAAATGTCGACTAATCCGTCGTCGGGGACGAATTATAGTAATTTGTTCCAACCCAAGACATAAACAAAGACAAGGATAATCAAACTCGTTAAAGACCTGATATACAAATAGGGAATCTGTTTTGACATGAAATGGATATATCCATATATCTCTGACTCAAATTTATGAGATCATAAAATATGGCAAAAGCTATACCGAAAAAGGGTTCGCGTGGACGTATTGGTTCACGTAAGAGTACACGTAAAATACCAAAGGGGGTTATTCATATTCAAGCAAGTTTCAATAATACCATTGTGACTGTTACAGATGTACGCGGGCGGGTGGTTTCTTGGTCCTCTGCCGGTACTTGTGGCTTCGGAGGTACAAGAAGAGGGACGCCGTTTGCTGCTCAAACCGCAGCGGCAAATGCTATTCGTGCAGTAGTAGATCAAGGTATGCAACGAGCAGAAGTCATGATTAAAGGTCCAGGTCTCGGAAGAGACGCAGCATTACGAGCTATTCGCAGAAGTGGTATACTATTAACTTTCGTACGGGATGTAACCCCTATGCCACATAATGGCTGTAGACCCCCGAAAAAAAGACGTGTGTAGAAATAAAAAAGGAAGATATTTCAATAGTAAGAGAAACAAGAGAAATAAATGATTCAATGATCTGATCAAATAATATTATTATGGTTCGAGAGAAAATAACAGTATCTACTCGGACACTACAGTGGAAGTGTGTTGAATCAGCAGCAGACAGTAAGCGTCTTTTTTATGGGCGCTTTATTCTGTCTCCGCTTATGAAAGGTCAAGCAGACACAATAGGCATTGCGATGCGAAGGGCTTTGCTTGGAGAAATCGAAGGAACATGTATCACACGCGCAAAATCTGAGAAAATATCACACGAATATTCTACGATAACGGGTATTCAAGAATCAGTACATGAAATTTTAATGAATTTGAAAGAAATCATATTGAGAAGTAATCTCTATGGAACTTGTGAAGCGTCTATTTGTGTCAGAGGCCCTGGATATGTAACTGCTCAAGATATCATCTTACCGCCTTATGTAGAAATCGTCGATAATACACAGCATATAGCTAGCTTGACAGAACCCATTGAGTTGGTTATTGGATTACAAATAGAGAAGAATCGCGGATATCTTATAAAAGCGCCAAATACCTTTCAAGATGGAAGTTATCCTATAGATCCTGTATTCATGCCTGTTCGAAATGCGAATCATAGTATTCATTCTTATGAAAATGGTAACAAAGAAATACTATTTCTCGAAATATGGACAAATGGAAGTTTAACTCCTAAAGAAGCACT